GCGTTAGAAATTGGACAGGTAAAGAAATTTCTCGTTGAGTTACGTACCTACTTAACAAAGAAGAAACCTAAATTCCAAGAAATTATATCTTCTACCAAGATATTCACCGAAGAAGCTGAAACCCTTTTGAAAGAAGCTATTCAGGAACAGATTGAACTCTTTCTACTTCAGGAACAAACATAAATGTAAATGGATCTTTTTTATTATATTCTTAATTCAGAGAAATCCTTGAGAAAGATTTCTTATTCAAATCAAGAGTACTTTATAAAATATAGTTCTTATTTTTTTTCTATTCTCTATCTAGAATAGATATATAGAAATAAATTGCGTCCAATAGGATTTGAACCTATACCAAAGGTTTAGAAGACCTCTGTCCTATCCATTAGACAATGGACGCTCTTCATTCCTATATTTTCGCATTTTTTTCATAAAAAGAAAAAAAATTAGACGGATTTAGGGAATACAATAAAAAAAAGGACACATATCAAAAAGAATAATGCATCTGTATATCCTATTGAGGATAAGGAATGAATATATAGCGGGTAGCGGGAATCGAACCCGCATCGTTAGCTTGGAAGGCTAGGGGTTATAGTCGATGTTGGTTGATCATTTTTAACATCTCTAATTCAAAACCGAACATGAGATTTTGGTTTCATTCGGCTCCTTTATGGAAGATCTATGTATTCCTACCATAGAAAAAATGAGATCCATAACATCTATGTCAGCTTTTTTTACGAATGCATCTAAAGCTACTTGCTTTTTAGATGATCCCTTATAGAAGAGGGGGATTCTATCAAATCTTTCTAGTCTCTAGTCTAGTTACTTCGTTCCCTATTTCTTTTCTACTCGTGGGATCCTAAGGAAAATAATCTTTTTTCTACCGAGCTGAAACAAGAAGCCGAGGGTTCTAGTAAACCAAAACCATCATTTTCTAGCTATTTGGCTTCAATCTCCCTCTTTTTAAGCGCAAAAATTGAAGATTTAGTTACGATTGAAAGTTTTGTACTATCATCCATAGATCCTTTATTCATACTCATTGAATTGGAATAATCGAACCAATTCAAGAAAATTATGCTTCTCGACTCCATAATCCAATTTTTTTATTAAAATTCTAATTTACTTTTGGATAGAAATCGTGAGAATGTATATTCTTTCCTCAAATGTCCTATTGAGGGGTAAAGTATTAAATCTTTTTAAGAAATAAAGTTTTTGATCGGAATATGAAAAAAATGGAAAGACCCCTTAACTATTGAAGTTTTTAATAGAACGAATCACACTTTTACCACTAAACTATACCCGCTACATATGAATATAATATTTCACTTCAACTTTCATTTAGAATGAAATTCGTTTTTCATTGATGAATTTACGAATTTTATCATTTTATACTTAAGAATAATAAAATAAAGAGAAAAAGAATAGTATTACTAGAACACTTTTACTATAAAATTTAAAAATTTACTTTACTAGAAAGACTAAATATTCTAATTTCTACTAATTTATACTCTAATTTACTAGTATATAAATATACTAAGAATATATATAATATATAACATTGAATATTTCAATCTAAATATCTAATATATTAGATTAATATCTAATCTAATAATTAGGAATGGCAATGAAAATTACTCTTCTTGTTTCAATAACAATTTTTATTCGTCGGAACAGAAGAAGTACTGGCCTGGCCAGTACTTAGTACTGAACCAGGCCGGGTAAATGAACGAACCTTTTGTACAAAATCAAAGAAGTAAAGTATTCTTTCTATTGGAGAAATCTGTTTCGAATCATTGAAGAAAAGTAAAAATTGTTCTCAATCTTTACTTCACGTGTGAAATCACATGATAAATTGCCAATTTGGAATGGGGAGAGATGGCTGAGTGGACTAAAGCGTCGGATTGCTAATCCGTTGTATGAATTATTCGTACCGAGGGTTCAAATCCCTCTCTCTCCGACCCCCTCTGATCACTTGAGATTTTCTAATTGGAATAAATTTCGATTATTTTTCTTTTATAAATCTTCTAGCATCTATTCCGTTTATTTATACATTTACCTATGAAAAAATTAAGGAAAAAGTAAAAAGGAATCTCATCTCTTTTTTATTCTTCACGCCCAGGATTACGCCCCGGATCATTAGATAAGAATCCGAAGATGAAGAGAGAAACAAAGAATATTACTACTGTGTAAACAAAGAGTTTAAGAGTAAGCATTACAAATCTCCAAGATAGATAAGATCATTTTTTGTTTAAGGAAATAGATCACCTTTTTTATGACATACCCTATAACAAAACTATTTTGATATGACGCTCTAAATTTCTTTCTAATGTAATAAGATTCATATTTTTTCGTTACTAAAAATTTCTTGCCATATATCCATATCTATAATTAGGTATTGTATGGGATCTTATAAAGGAAAGGTCAGAAAAAAATAAATAAGCTGATTAAAGATAAAGATCATTGCCCCCTTCCCTTATTCAAATTCAATATAAAATAGAAAATACCAAAATTTCGCTTTTTGAATCGAGGGTTCCTAATGTCCAGACTTATTTGAATCTTATTTCTTTCCAGAATTAAAATCTCATCTGTTTTTTATCGAATAAATTATGAATTGAATAGAGATTTCATTGTTATCGAAAACTTACAGCAGCTTGCCAAACAAAAGCTAAGAGAAAAAAGAGTACAGGGATAACCGGCATAACGTCTACGATTGGATTTAAAAATGCATAAGCCTCGGGCAATTTGGCGAATAAAAAACTACTCGAATAGAGGGTAGAATTAAGACAGAGACAGATTAGACTAAAGATATTAAACATAACAAATATTCTTTTCCTGTTCTTAAAGATTCAAATGAAATTGAAATGATAATAAATTCTCAGATTGGATTAAGTTGTTTTTATGAGGGAAAATTGAAAATAAAAAGGCAGATAAAAGAAATAAATTCTTCTTTTTCTTTGACTTCTCCCCAATCAAATAAGAATACAAGGGATTCTATTTTCATACAATATCTTAATTGAATTCTAAGTAATGATCAATTAATCTTTTTGATTCTATATCTATTGTGTTGAATCCTAGTGACAACATGTCCTATATTTATTTTGGTTGGTTATTGACGGATAACTAATATTTATCTTAATTTTTTTTAGACCAAATCAAAATGGGGCGTGGCCAAGTGGTAAGGCAACGGGTTTTGGTCCCGTTACTCGGAGGTTCGAGTCCTTCCGTCCCAGATCGTTCGCATCAGAAACGAAAGATTCTTCTCTATTGAAAATCTAATTCAACAATTTTCTGTGTAATGTTGGATACAATGTTATACAATCTGAATTCTAAGAATGATTCTTAGAAGAATATCTTTTTTTTTACTTTTTTATTTTTACTCAAATATTTTATTCTTAAATATTTGTGATTACTTTCGTTAACGATTATTTGTTATCTGTTTTATATGATGGAGATGGGAGATGGGTGCAAAAAGATCAGAATTTGAGGATTCTTATTTTCTCTTTGATCTTACCTTACACAAGACTTTTTCTACTCCATAATAATGAAAACAAAGAAACTTTATTCTCAAACTATCTCTCTGTTTTAAATTAAATGAAGATCAGATTCATTTGGAGATGCTAAAAAAGAAGTAAATCATAATATTAGAATCATAAGATCATATTTCATAAATAAAAAATGAGAAAATATTCAAAAATATTCATAATTAATATATTCATATTAAAATATAGAAATACATTATTATGACATTAAGAATATATATATTGTCTATTTTTCTTATGAATATTATCTTATTATTCTATAATTGAATAAAAAATCTTTAAAGATTTTTATTTTAGTATATTATTTAGTTAGTGGTTAGTATAGTATTTAGTTAAAGTGGCCATTCGTGAGGATTTATTTTTCATTTGAATAAAAGTAAAGTCAAAGGCTTTTTTTGAGGTTTATAGAATTTATTTTTTTTTAACGAACAAAGAGGGATCTTTTATTATAGAAAATTATAGAAAATCCTGAAAGATCTGTTAAAGATGTCAAGAAGTTTGCTTAAAACTGATTTTTTTCATTTGATATTATTCTTATGTATTCACATGAGAAAATATGAGGTAATTTTAAGTGAAATCCTTTTCGGATAAACACTTATCTATAAGTGTAGATTCTTATGTATTGGTTCAGCCAATGACTATTCATGATTCCATATTGAATCAATTGCATACGGTTCCAAATTAAAATTAAAGGGATGTTATGGTAAAACTTCGTTTGAAACGATGTGGTAGAAAGCAACGTGCGACTTGAAGGACATGATTGGATGTGGATTCTGACATCCACCATTTTCTATACGAATGAAGATGCTCTTGTCTCGACATAGTTTGTTCTGCTAGGAACCTGATTTAACTTGTCTTGGGTTGCTAAATAAAGATACTAATTATATAGAAAGGTATAGCATATGATGGAGCTCGAGCAAAAATGATTCATTCATTTATCGGGGGAATAATCTAGGGTTAGTGATAATCAATAAGTTAGATCAACTTTGTAAATATATCATCAATATATAAAAATATATAAAAGGGGGAGGTTCAAAATTGAACAAGTTTGAAATGAAAAAAGATCAAATTTGTCGAAATTTTCAAACTGTTTAGATCAAGAGTGTATCACAAAGGAATCAATCGTTCGCATGATTTTTATCTTTTCCATAGAAAGAACAAAAGGTATGTTGCTGCCTTTTTGAAGAGGAGTAAGGATCACCGAAGTAATGTCTAAACCTAATGATTTCACAAAGCGCAAAGCAAAGACAACAAATTCCGGAACAAGGAAACACTATTTTAACTTGTCTCAACAATTGGATCAGAATGAGTAAAAAAAAAATAGATCCGAAAGGAGAAAAAAATAGGTTAGAGACAGCTCAATAAATTCGAAGGATTTCCTTTCGAACTCTTTAAAAACTATCCAACTTGAGTTAGGAGTACAAATGAAATTTCTTTTTCTGTAAAGAAGGAAAAAAGGGCTCAAATTACAACCTAGTTCTTTATGGATCCATTTCTATTTCTATCTATATAGATAGAAATAGGAATTCTATAAATTAGAATCATTTTTTCTTGAGCCGTATGAGGAGAAAACTTCCTATACGTTTCTAGGGGGGGCACCTTTTATATACATCTATCCCAATGAGTCATCTATCGAATCGTCGCAATTGATGTTCGATCCCGAAGAGAAGGAAGAGATCTTCGAAAAGTGGGTTTTTATGATCCGATAAAGAATCAAACTTATTCAAATGTTCCTGCTATTTTATATTTCCTTGAAAAAGGTGCTCAACCCACAGGAACTGTTTATGATCTTTTAAGGAAGGCAGAATTCTTTAAATAATTTCGAATCTCTTTTGAAAGTAAAAAAAAGAATCATGAATAAAAAAAGGAAAAGGATAGGGTAACTAGTACCTATCTTTGTGTAATTCGTGTAATTTTTTATTCAAAGTTTCTTCTTTTCTTGTTCTATTGATATTTATTTATTTTATTATTAATTATTATTAATTATTATTTTTATTCTTCGTATTTTTTTCTTGCTTCTTTTTGTGGACCCCCCAACAAGGGGGGTAACCTTTCTTCTTGTATTTGTATTGTACCTTTATTTTTTTGATTAAAGAAAGCCACTCTTTTTTCTATCTATACCTTTTCTTTATTACTTATTTTTTTTTCCGTTCAAAGTTTCAAATCCAACACAAATTTAGATAGAATTTCTTGAAATTTGTTTGATAAAAAGTCCTTTTATATTGACAATGGTGTATCAAACAGATATAATTTGATCGTATTATATAATATATAAATATAGATAAAATAGATCTTTTTATCCCCATTCCATTCCCTATTGGCCATTTCCTTCATTTTAGTAAAATGGCTGAGTTTGCTGGATTTTTTTTTATTTCGATCATATCTACACTTCATATTGATCCGGGTTGCTAACTCAACGGTAGAGTACTCGGCTTTTAATTGCGACTATGATCTTTTACACATTTGGATGAAGGAATTCGTCTAGACTATTGGTAGAGTTTATAAGACCGCGACTGATCCTGAAAGGTAATGAATGGAAAAAAAAGCATGTCGTAAAAAGAATAAAAAATATGAAAAAGAATAATCTTTTATAAAATATTTAAAGTTCAGTAAAGTATTTCGGGTCTAATGAATAAATGGATAGAGCCTTAAGGCTCCAATTCGAGTAATACAAAAAAGCAACGAGCTTCCTTTCTTAATTTGAATGATTACCCGATCAAATTACTAATTTTTCGTTAAAAATAGATTAGTGCCTGATGTGGGAAAAGGTTCTCTTGTGAATTGTGAGCGGACCATTGATTCTTTTTTTATTAATCCTAATTATTCTTTATTGTGGATTGGGGACCAATGTGTATAAGAAATAGTATAGTGATAAAAAAAGAATTTTTTTTCCAAAATCAAAAGAGTGATTGGGTTGCGAAAATAAAAGATTTTTACCCCTTTTTCTTATTGTTATTCTAGTTAGATTAACAAGGAAAAGAAAACCAAATTGTATAGAAAGGAAAAAGATCTGTAGATTAGGCTCTCTGTCTCCGGGGTATATATTCTTTATTTGTTCTTACTTTTATATAATCTTTGACTTCATTATTCTATTATTCTATTTTATTCTAAAAAGTCTTTTAGTATAAGAGAAACATAACATATGTATACGCCGTTCTGACCATATTGCACTATGTATTATTTCATCTATGTATTATTTCATAACACAAGAAGTGCCTCCCTTTTTTGATTACAGTAGAAATGTGTTTAAATGGCAGAATTACAAGGATATTTAGATTTAAAAAAGATCTATTTTGGCAACAAAACTTCCTCTATCCTCTACTCCTTCAGGAGTATATTTACTCACTTGCTCATTATCATAGCTTCAATAGTTTGATTTTTTATGAATCTGTGGAAATTATCGGTTATGACAATAAATCTAGTTTAGTACTTGTGAAACGTTTAATTACTCGAATGTATCAACAGAAATCTTTGATTTCTTCGGTGAATGATTCTAACAAAAATGGATTTTGGGGTCACAAGGATTCTTTTTCTTCTCATTTTTATTCTCAGATGGTATCAGAAGGTTTTGGAGTCATTCTGGAAATTCCATTCTCATCGCGATTAGTATCTTCCCTTGAAGAAAAAAAAAGAATACCAAAATATCAGAATTTACGATCTATTCATTCAATATTTCCCTTTTTAGAGGATAAATTATCACATTTAAATTATGTGTCAGATCTACTAATACCCTATCCCATCCATCTTGAAATCTTGGTTCAAATTCTTCAATGCTGGATAAAAGATGTTCCTTCTTTGCATTTCTTGCGATTGTTTTTCCACGAATCTCATAATTTTAATAATCTCATTACTTCAAAAAAATCTATTTACGTCTTTTCAAAAAGAAAGAAAAGATTCTTTTGGTTCCTACATAATTATTATGTATATGAATTCGAATATATATTCCTGTTTCTTTGTAAAAAGT